ATGAACGGTTGTTCCTGGAGTAGCCAAATAGGGCTTAGCTGATCTTATTACTAAAGAGTTAACATGAACAATTAGAACCTGACCAGATTTTAGGTGTGGTCCGTATTTAGATATACATACATTTTCACAAATAAACTGTCCAAGGTTTATTATTGCCGATGTTTCTTCACAATAATCGTGATGGACAAAATACCAATTCAAATTGAATGGATTCAAAATTATGTTACTGCATGAATCGGGATTATAAATTCTCCCATTTTCGTCCATGAAATAATATTTAAGTACTTGGAAAGTGTGTTTTAAATTGTCAAGTAGCAAATATTTATTTACCAAGATCTGATTATGAGTTATTAAATGGTAAAATGAGTAAAAATTCGTAATTTTAGGGACAATCCCTAAAGGACCCAACGAATTCCTAATTGGAAGTAGGGAATCCCTTTTAATTGATTCTTTTGTCACATTGTTATTTTTCAAACCGTTGAATGGACCCATTCGCGAACAATTAGATGATGACAAAATTATCAAAGATTGGCATTCCTTATTTCTATTCAACAACGTACGAATAGTTCCTTTATGTTGGGTAAGTGATTGTTGAATTCTTGCCTTGGAATAAAAAGGATTGAGATTGGTGCGATCTGATCCATTAGCGGGGATCAATCCTGACCCTGCCGAATCATTCCGTTTCCCGGTATACGAAATAAGGGACTTCACTAAGTCCATTCTTATGAAATCTCGAATTAGATCATTTAACCTTACTTGAACAAAGGAAGCATGAACTTCTTCTCTAGAAGAACCATTTTTGTCTTGGTCCCAATTCAATACTAAACAAGTTCGAACTAATTGAATACTTGTGTGAGAAATTCCTCGAATTGGTTTACCATTTCCATAAAGGATATAATTGACAACTCGCAGTTGCACATTATCCCTTTCCTGCAACAGATCCTCGGGGAAAAGCGTTGCTAAATTTATCCCGTCCGCTATTTCATATGTGATTACGGGTCGAACCAAAACAAAATACTTTTTCTTGGTAGGTGTGATCCGTTGGACATAGATCCAATTTTTCAATTTTTTGGATTCTTTAGAATTTTTTTTTCCCGTTCCTGGTGGTATCAAGATGCCGCTGTGCCAGGATATCTTATCCGTCTCTCCAGGAAAATGGATATCCCCAGAAAATATTTTCAGTTCAACCCTTTTTTTTTTTCTTTCCACTCGAACTAATCCGCCCACTCGGCTTTTTATATTTAAAGTTATTTGTGTATCTACTCCAATGATACTATTGTTCCGTACCATTATGGAAGAAGATCCGGGTAAGATATGCACCTCCTCGGGAATGAAAAAAAATCGATCGATTTTCAGTTGGTCTTTTGACCTAAATTCTTTTGTTCCTCGATACTCAATCAAATCCTCTTTTTTGACGATTGAATCCACCTCTATAGTGCCATATTTAGTAATTCCCGAACTGTTTCTTCTGTATCGGGGATCATCGAAATAAGCAAGAATACTATTTATACGGAAAATACCATTTATGGGTATTTCAATCGAGATACCTGAACAGGGTATTAGTTCTTTCTCTCGTTCTTGATTAGGTTGGAATGGAATGATGAATCTATTTCTTCGCCTTTTTGCCACTAAATCAGAATTCTCGTGGAGAATGGCAGGATATGTGAAATTACAATGACCTTTGCATATGATTCGATCAGGTCCTGAATAATCCAGAATCCTCTTCGCCTTTTTACCAGAAGGATCCGAACGAAACAATTTATGTCTCACTTGATCATTAGTCACTGAGAGGTTAGAAATATATCTTCGTTCGAGAGAAAAAGAATTAACATTCATTTGATCTTGATCCTTGTGGAGCGAAAAAGGAACTATACTGGATCTGTACGGATCTCCTGATAATATCCATAAATGACTTGTTTTTGGTAGGAGATGAACATTACCATATGTATATTCGGGTGCATGGTACACATTAGTACTCCAGTGCATTTCTCCCTCTGAGTCAGAATAAATATGTTTTCGAACCCTCTCTTTAAAATTCAAGTTGGATGTTCCCGCGCGAATCTCAGCAATCACTTGTTCTGATTCTACATATTGATCATTTTGAACTAAAAGAAAACTTTTTGGTGGAATATTCACATTATGGAGAATATCCTGACTTTCAACAATTACATATAGGTCTATATAACATAGAAAAGCAGGATGTCCGTGACGTGTACGTGTGGGATGAACCAAATCCTCATTGAATTTGATTTTTCCATTAGAAGGAGCGCGTACATGTTTTGCAGTCCCGCCTGTGAATACTCCACCGGTATGAAAAGTTCTTAATGTTAGTTGAGTACCCGGTTCTCCAATGGATTGACCTGCAATAATACCTACTGCTTCTCCCAATTCGACCAGGTCGCCATGAGTGGGACTCCGACCATAACATAATCGACAGATCCAAGATGTACTCCTGCAAGTAAAGGGGGTTCGAAGAGATATTGGTTGTGCTCGAAAGGTT